GACCTTCCGCCCAATTCTTTTCTTGCCTCGGACGGGAGTCGTCATCATTGATGGTCTTTCTTGAGGAATGGTTCCCCCAGGTGGTTCATCAATCCTCCTTCAAGCTAGGGGATGGCTGGTTGGGAAGGTCTCTTTGGGGCGAAATGGGCCAATCAGAATAACGTCCTTTGAGAGTTCGAGATGTAGGAGCGAGTCTTCGACTTTCGGTTCTGAGGATCTAATTTCCTGATGCCGTTGGGTACGGGTTTGGGTACCAGTGACTCAAGTCTTTCGCGAATAGATTATTGAAGAACTTTTCCTAACTGAGACCAATCTTTGTTCTCACCTATCTATGAACGAGGAGAATCTACGAGGATACGCGGGCAACCCACGTATGAGAGATCTGGTCCTTTCGGCTCTAATTCTTTCTCAAATCAAGCGGACTGGGATGGGAATGGATCAGTGGGTAGGAGCCCTTAATAGAGTTACGATGAAATAGCCTGTTTTAGGGCATAAACCTTATTTATGGAAGGGAAGACTTTAGAAAAAATAAATAATACATTTGACTCAACCCCGTGTTTTTAGGTTAGGACGAGCCTTGAAAAAGCCTATTTTTGATTAGTTTCTCCGGTATAGGAGAATTAAAAACTTTCTAATTGTGGCTTGTCTATTAGTGGAAATGGGCCGATGAGCTTTAGCCCCTGGGCGGGATCAAACAATTCTCTTTTCGAAGCCGTCCATTAACTAAAAAAGGCTTGCGGGCTTTCACCGGTAGGGAAGGTTAAAATTCGAAGAGATATGCCAATATAGCTTCAGTGGATCTAGTGGGAATGAGATTCTATGCCCAAGTCAGTCTCTTAAGAGTCAAGCTTGCCTAACCGCAGAAGTAGGACCGAGGACCAAGAGCTCGGGAAATCAAGATCGGGATCCAGCGCTTTGCCTTTGCCCTTGTTGTCAACATTTGTTTTGGATGTTGATGCTTCATGATCGTTCTTCCCACTGAACTTCTTCTTGCCTTTAGAGTTTTTGTTCTTGTCTGCCCCATCTGAACTTCCTTTGAAGTCCATTAAACTCTCTGCTACCGTGATAGCTGAAGCGAGGTTATTCACTTTCTCCCTCCTCAGTGCGTTCTGAACCTACAACTGAAATCCAGCATAAAGTTGTAAAGCTTTTCTTCCTCACTTATACTACCCACTTCGAGCATCAGAGATTGGAAGCTCTTCATATACTTACTCTCTAACTGAACCCGTTTGTTTGCCTAAAACGCCTTAATCAGTCTCTTGCTAGCCATTGGACATTACACGGCAAAAACATCTTTCTCAGCTCTTGTTTCATCTCTGGCCAATCGGTGATAGGTTGGCGTGAAGAATCCTCAACTCTGGGTTTCCACCATAGTTTTTTCATCACCCACAAGATACATGGAAGTAATGCTAACTTTATCTGCTTCCGGTATATGAGCCACTCTGAAAAACTGTTAGACATCGAACACGTTGGCCTAAGGCCTTCCTTGGAACTCCGAGCACCATTGAAGGCCTTAGGCTCAGGGTTCCAAACCTCTGGTCTCCCCCTGCGCTCTCAAACCTGTCGAGAGAATTTTGAATAACTCATTATAATAGTAAGCTGCAATCGGAGAAAAAAGCCTATCTATAAAGTGTTCCGTGAAAGGGAACAGGACTGAGAGCTGGGAAACAGGATTCGTCAAATAGCGGTATCCTAATCCCGCGTCTATGGCCAAACCATGCTCCCCCGGGGCCCCCTTACTCTTATTTTTATGCTTATTTAACTAACCTCTCTCTTTCTAGTTTCTTAGATAAGAATTACGAATGCTAAGGACCCTTGGAAATGTGTTTAGAAAACCAGCCGAAAAGATTAAATAGGAAAACGGATATGACTTATCGATCCTATACAGAGAAGGAGAAGCAAAGAAGATCGAAGGCTTAGCTAACAGCTCTTTTAGTCTCAATCTAGCTGAAACTCTATGACACTTTTTCAAAAACCGTTTAACCGCTGGTTTGACCAAATTCCATACTGAAGCACCAATTCACTGATATTGAAAGCGCCTTTTGTCAAACAGTTGGCATGTATCTAAAGGACACCTCTTCCCACACCCACGGCTGGCAGAATCAAGGCTCTGATACCATGTTTGTAACATCTCTTTTGGAGCAGCCCCTTTGTGTCTCCCAACCAATTCAAGACAGCAACTAATAAGACAGCCAAATCAACTGAGTAGAAACCCAACAGACCTTTGTTGGCAGTTTGCCACCAAATTTGATAGATCAAATGTCCAATGCAAGCTCTGCGGCAACAAGTACTCAGGCGAGAAAAATGGAAAATAAGATTGAAATTCCACTTGGCATGTTTGGCTGGAAATAACATCGCCATATGCCAAAATTCTACAGAATTGGCCAAAGAGCTTTCTCGAGGATCCCCTTCACTAATAAAGAAGGCAATAAAAGAGAAACAAATGAGGAAGAGTGCTTTATTTGAAATTAGGATTGGCCAAAAAAAGGAATTTCTTTTC